GTTCCAAGGAGCAATCCTAGAATTCCGTCCGTTTTCTGGGTTTGGAAAAGCGCAGATTTTCAAGAACGGGAATCTTATGATATGTTAGGAATCTATTATGATAATCATCCACGCCTGAAACGTATTTTAATGCCCGAAAGTTGGGTAGGATGGCCCTTACGTAAGGATTATATTGTCCCCAATTTTTATGAAATACAAGATGCTTATTGAAGGATAAGAAACTAATCTTCACTTCTACAACTTACAACTTCAGATATCTAAGGACTATTTGTCTGTTCTGCTCTAGATCAAACAGAGTAATTGATGTCCCGCTGGTACTACGGGTGGATAAAAAAATAAACGACAAATTAAGAATTCATTGAGATTCAAAAAAGTTTTCTTTTAGATGAGCTAAAAACCGATAGAATGAACTAAAAAGTTCTGCATCATGAACTTTGTATCGCGCATACATCAATCACTTACTTAGATGGGCCTCAGAAAGTCATATAATGTATGAGGAAATGAAGAAATAGAAAAAGATATGAGAGAGGATCCGATTCTATTTGTACTGGATCTAAGATGAATCTTATCTATTTTCATCTTTTAATTTCCCGAAACTCTAACTTTTTTTAGTTTTGGGCACTTCAACTAATTTTGAAATATGTATGAAGTATTAATATTCATTTTACATGAGAAGAGACACAATATGAACAAATAAATAAAAAAGAAAAAATATATAATCAATTTCGAAAAAAACTATCTACCCATCTATCTATAAAATAAATGGGGTAGATCGCATGATAACTAGATAAATAACTTACGTATATGTCATGATCTCGACATATGTATATCGATCCATATTGGTTAATTTATAGACATAGATACTCATAAAAAAATTCATCATGTGCCAGGAACCAGATTTGAACTGGTGACACGAGGATTTTCAGTCCTCTGCTCTACCAACTGAGCTATCCCGACCATTCCCCTTTCTGGTGCATCATCTCCTCATTTTACTAGATAACTGGGGTTTATGTCAATTAAAATTCAAAAAGGACGAAAAGTATTATAAAGTCTTATCTAGGTACCGGAATTTCTTGGGTCTTCAAAAAGAGGGACTTTGTCTATAAGTTTTAGTACGAGTAATGCTATGGATTGTGAATCACTCAAATGAGTACTACTTATTCATTATTCAAAGATATTTATTTGTACGTATCTAATATATATTACAAGTCTTTTGATATGAGAAAACCTTTTACGTCCGGATCGATCCATTTCATTTTCATTTGGAAAAGAGAAAAAAAGAGAACCATCTAATGAAAAAAAGATAACTAGTTAGGGAGTGAAATAAGCTTTTGGGGATAGAGGGACTTGAACCCTCACGATTTTTAAAGTCGACGGATTTTCTTCTTATTATAAATTTCATTGTTGTCAGTATTGACATGTAGAACTGGACTCTCTCTTCATTCTCGTCCGATTAATCAGTTCTTCAAAAAATCTATCAGACTATGGAGTGAATGGTTTGATGAATGAATATTTGATTCTTTTTTCAACTTGGAATCGATTCACAATCACAAGAATTCTTCGATTTTTTTCTCATATAAATTTTTTCATTTCATATTCATAAATATATAAAAATGAGAAAAAAAAATACCGATTCAGGTTGTTATTAATTATTTGATATAGTTGAGTACGTATATGCTTCACCCTTTTTTTTTGGATTGGAATTTTGATGGAAGAATTCTGATAACAACACAGCCCAGTCAACCCCATTTGTTAGAACAGCTTCCTTTGAGTCTCTGCACCTATCCTTTTTTTCTTGCTTTCTGAACCTTTTCTTTTGAAAAGAAAAAAGGAGTTGGCTCAGGATTGCCCATTTTTTTAATTCCAGGGTTTCTCTGAATTTGAAAATTTGCACTTAGTAGGTTTCCATACTAAGGCTCAAGCCAATTAAGTCCGTAGCGTCTACCGATTTCGCCATATCCCCTTTTAGTTTATTTAAGATTATAGGATCTCAGTGTGATGTCCTTCCCCTTTAATTTGTTCATTTATGCCAGAACCATCGAATTCCTTAGATTTGCTATGGATTACTATACCGAAGGGTGTTTCCTCCTATTTTATTTTTTGTCTATCTTCTTTCATCTCTATCGGAAGCCTATATTTGATCGGTCTAATCAGAAATGATTCTATCATTTCTGTAGCTGCAATTCAATATGGATGGATATATACCATATATATGGTCCTCTTCTTTCATTTTACCATGCAATTTGTAATACTCAAAGGGTCGATTCTTTGTTTTTCATCTTAGTCTCTGAATAAAAGCATAAGAATATCTTATTATGTTATTATAATTAGGATTAGGTTTTCTTAGGACAAACTTCTATAACTAAAATAGAAAATTTAAATTTTATTTATTGATTATTGAATTCTTATACATGTAGAATTTCTGTGAGCCCGCTTAGCTCAGAGGTTAGAGCATCGCATTTGTAATGCGATGGTCATCGGTTCGACTCCGATAGCCGGCTTTTTTCTATTTTTATTTATTTGTTCGATTTTTTTATTTTACATGATGGATAATTTTTTTAAATCAAAAAACAAAGAATAAGGGCGCCTTTTCCCTTTTTAAAAAAGTTAAAAAGTTACCAACCTATTATGTCGTAGAAATTTCCAACTATGAAAAAAAGGAAAAGAAAGAGTCTTTTTCCTGATTTGTTCTGCCGAGCTTTACCCCTTTTTTTTTACTTACATTTTTTAATTTTAATACAAAAAAATATATAATACAAAACTGGGTTCGTATATGATATTTATACACTTCATCTCATTATTTATTGTAATACAATAAATAATGAGATTTAACTTCATTTAGTTTTATTTAATTTAGTTTTATTTTGTAAAATGAAATATATATATAGAAATTATTAAATTTAAATAAAGAAAATAAATTAAGGAGTCTTTATGTCGCGTTACCGAGGGCCTCGTTTCAAAAAAATACGTCGTCTAGGGGCTTTACCTGGACTAACTAATAAAAGGCCTAGAGCCGGAAGTGATCTTAGAAACCAACCGCGTCCCGGGAAAAGATCTCAATATCGTATTCGTCTAGAAGAAAAACAAAAATTACGTTTTCATTATGGTATTACTGAACGACAATTACTTAAATACGTTCGTATCGCCAGAAAAGCCAAAGGGTCAACAGGTCAGGTTTTACTACAATTACTTGAAATGCGTTTGGATAACATCCTTTTTCGCTTGGGTATGTCTCCAACTATTCCCGGAGCCCGCCAATTAGTTAACCATAGACATATTTTAGTTAATGGTCGTATAATAGATATACCAAGTTATCGTTGCAAACCCCAAGATACTATTATGGCGAGGGATGAACAAAAATCCAGAGCTCTAATTCAAAATTATCTGGATTCATCCCCCCGTGAGGAATTGCCCAAACATTTGACTCTTCACCCATTTCCGTATAAAGGATTAGTCAATCAAATAATAGATAGTAAGTGGGTGGGTTTGAAAATAAACGAATTGCTAGTGGTAGAATATTATTCCCGTCAGACTTAACCCTAAATAAAATACAACGAGTTCGGACAATTTGACCCCTTTCTTTCACCAAACTAAATTAACTTAAAGTTTCAAGTTAAAGTCAGGGGTTTAATCCGGATTTTTTCCCACTCATATATCCTACCCCGTCCCGGATTTTTCCTATTCATGTATCATAGATCGGCAGAAATATTTTAATTCCTTGTCCATTCTTTCTAGTATTTTAGGTACCGCTAGAAATAGAATATATCAAAATCAAAATAAAAAAAAGAAGGACCTAACTGTTAGGTTCTAATAATGGTATTTCTTGTTGTTTGATTTGTTACAGTTAGGGATGTTGACGAATTAGGTGAAAAGTACGGAAAGAGAGGGATTCGAACCCTCGGTAAACAAAAGCCTACATAGCAGTTCCAATGCTACGCCTTGAACCACTCGGCCATCTCTCCTACACAATACAAGAACGATTATGACTCAGAAACCGAAAAAATAGCGAGACATTACTATAATTCGTATTTCTATTAATATTCTATTTTTGTTTGGTTTGGATAGGTACGACCAAATAGACCGGATTAAATCAATGAATTGGAACGAATCAACTGATTGATTGGTTTATGTTTTTTAGACCATGTATGATTAATGGATACTCTTCGACCATAGTATAGTTCTATTTCGATTTAGACTACAATTCCATAAAAATTAGAAAATTCCTTTCTAGTTTTAAAGTTCTCACCAACAAATCCCTTATCTCATCGATCTATTACAAATTAATGAATCGTCCCATGGATATTTCTATTTAATTGTATAGTGTATACTTGCTATGGACACAACAAAAATAAACGGTTATTCTATTTCCATCATAGAATGATTATTCGATTCTTTTTCTTTTCCTCTTTGGATCCCCTTCCTTTTTAGATCATAATTCAATCAAAACTTTTTTTGACCTAATCGAAAAATTCCTTGATTCTTCCGCTTCAATGAAATCGGAATAGTTCCTATACTACTACATTTTATTTTTATGAATTCGAATGGTATTCAACTATTTCTTATTGATTTTTGAAAAAGGAACAATTTGGAATAAAAAAAAATATAAAATAGATAAAATATTAAGTAATTAAGTATAAAGGTTCGTATCTTTATGTAAATTTATTTTGTTTGGAAATGAATCTGTTTTTATGTTACTTCGTACTGTACAAATCCTTTGTTTGTGGAATCGTTTTCCCACAAGGGGAAATTATAGAATGGATTGATACCTATGCCGAGATCGCGGATAAATGGAAATTTTATTGATAAGACCTTTTCAATTGTGGCCAATATCTTATTACGAATAATTCCGACAACTTCAGGAGAAAAAGAGGCATTTACTTATTATAGAGATGGTGTGATTTGATTTTTTTTTATTTAGTTAATTTGACTGCTCCTAGTTTTACGAGAAAGGCACACGATTCGGGATAGCAAAGAAAAAATATTCTTATTCTATATTTATAGAAATAAACCTACGCTTGTTGAAGGTGAAGTTTAGAAATAGAACAATTCCTTCTGTCGTGTATCCCCGATTGATGCAGCCTCAGATACTATGCTTCAGTTATCGATTTTAGTATTGAGCGAAAGGTTACGTCTATGTGTTCTATATTACAGGTCAATCTACTTCCTAGTAATGTAATCCTAGTAATGTAATATAGTACCAATAGGCGGCATAGGGGAAGAAGCACTACATCTAGCAATCGACAACACGAAAGCTTTGTTAAAAATTACCTACCTATTACCCTTTCTTATTCTTATCTGGATTGGGACAAAAAAAATGGTTGGGACAACGAACATCCATCTCGTTCGTACATTGGATACCCATATAACCATCGAAGACTGTTGAAGTGACTATTTCCTGGAAATTAGGAAGCGTTGAGGACAAATGAATTGTTGGAGTTATCCTTTATGTTTATTACCAAGGCGTTTGATATTAGTAAAAGCTCTTGCGCAAGAAGGTTGGCTAGAGATTTTTTGTAAAAACACTAGCTCCGCTCAGTTCATAATGAGAATATTTCAAACCCCTTTGATTCCATGTATTTTTTATTTATTCTATTCCCATTATGCATATTAAGGGAGGAGCCGTATGAGATGAAAATTTCACGTACGGTTCTGGAACGGAGATTCTTTGAATCGAATGACGACCGTAACGGATGTCGGCTCAATCCGAAGGAAATTATGCGGAAGCTTTACAGAATTATTATGAAGCTATGCGACTAGAAATCGATCCCTACGATCGAAGTTATATACTCTATAATATAGGCCTTATCCACACAAGTAATGGAGAACATACGAAAGCTTTAGAATATTATTTTAGGGCACTAGAACGAAACCCATTCTTACCACAAGCTTTTAATAATATGGCAGTGATCTGTCATTACGTGCGACTATCTCCACTATAGAAAGAAAAAAGAATACCAAATCCGCTAGTAAATACTAAAAAAAAAAAATAGGCTCGCTACATATGCATCGTCCAAAACAACGATTTTTATGAGCTGTAGCAAAGAAAGAAACTTCATAGAAGTCAAAATATGAAGAAATAAGATATGCCTATATACTTTTTTCTACGTCTATGGATAAAAAAATCTAATTGATAGAAAGAAAGCACCGTAAAGATTAATTAATGAGGTTTTTTGCCAATACATTAATAAAAGAGCTGCTTACTTATGCCTATATATAAGAATAAGATAGAAAAAAGTTAGGAATTAACTTATGTAATAGAGTCGATCCACTAAGGTATTGAGCGGCGGTGTAGGATCAGATCCCAAAGATAGTAAGTCTTTTCTTTCTTACTTATGGAAAGCCTTTTTCAAAGATTCTATATAAATTTCGATATGAAAATAAATCCAAATATGAAACCGAGATAGTTACCTTGCGGAAAATACTAACGATAGGAGTAAATACCTATCCTATGCCTTATTTTTTTGCAGGTGGGAGAAAAGATAAAACTGATTATTAATCAATATGAAAGTTTGAAACTCATGCGATTAACTTCTTTTGGTTACCCCGAATAGTGGGATAGATCTATAAGAAATCTCATTCAGTTTGAAAGGTAAAAAGGATACCAAAAGAATTGACTGAGGAGCCGTATGAGGTAGGAAACTCTCAAGTACGGTTCTAAGGGAAGGAATTGACCTACCTATTCCGACCGAGGAGAACAGGCCATTCGACAGGGAGATTCTGAAATTGCGGAGGCTTGGTTTGATCAAGCCGCCGAGTATTGGAAACAGGCTATAACGCTTACTCCTGGGAATTATATTGAAGCGCATAATTGGTTGAAGATCACGGGGCGTTTCGAATAAAAGAATAAAATGTTTTTATTTTTTAGTTGTTAGAATTCATCTTGGGCCATTAGTAAAAGAAAATGGAATCATTCTTCTGGTAAGAACCAATCAAAGAATTTCATTATATCCCTTCTCAAATCATTCTAGTTTGTCTGGCATTTCGTAGGGATAAAGAATATACAGTACAGATACAGTAGAGAATAGATTTATTTTTTTTTTTTATTTTTTATTCTATTAAAACAAATAAAATATATTTTAATGAAAATAAATAAATATTTCGAAATCGAAAATTCAAAAAAAAAATAATGAAATATAAAAAAAAAGAATAATAAAATAGAAATATTCTATTTCTATATATATATTATTTTATTCGAATAATTTTATATTCGAATATAAAAAAACCTTCGAATGACTAAATACTGGCGAATGACTAAATACCGGGATGTTTCTTAGTAGTGGTTAACGACTGTTAATGCGATTTGTAATATTTAGAATCTTTTGGAATATTTAGAATCTTTGGAATATTTAGAATCTATAGTAATTAATATTTTATATTTTCTATGTAAAATATTAGGTAGCTCCATCTAATACCTTCTAATTGAGATAGGAATAGCCTAAACTGCACAAAAAAATCGTTTTTACGTTAATCCAAAAACCAGAAAGGGTTTAGAATATTTGA